TTATTAAACCCCTTTTTTTTACCAAGTTCAATATTAATATGCAACAATATTAGGAAATAAAAAATACCAAATTAGTATAAAGATTACTATATAGAATATATACAATAAAATATACGAAGAAATTCGCCCACCTCCTACATATTTGATAATCTCTCCCATAAAAAAACTTGTAATACCTATTCCATTCGGAATTCCATCAATTATTTTTTTATCAAAAAAATAATTGAATTTGACTAATTTTCGTACACTCGTAATTAAAGATATATCATAAAAAAGATCTATATAACCACGATTATATGACCAATCATATATGACATTTTGAAAATTATCAGCAACTTTGTTATTAAGAAAACTTTTTTCAAATAAATTTAATAAATTCAAATTTTGTAAATATGAATAAACCGGTTTGTAAAAAAAAGACGCTATAAATATTCCTAAAAAAGTTAGAATCACCGAAAAAGTAGCGTTGGTCAAAAATTCATACCAATCCACAAAATATTGTGAATTTTTATGTAAAAGGTCTATAAACGGAATTAACAATTTTGAGAATATATCTAAATCTATTCCTTTGTAGCTGAAAGAAATTCCTATGGTCCCAACGAATAAAGTAAAGAGCACTAAAACAAGCATAGAAAATCGCATAGTATTGTCCGATTCATTAGGATATAAATAAGCAGTTTTTTTAGTGCCCAAATAGTTAATATCAAAAAAAAGACAGGTTATGTTTTTGACATTTTGATTAATGCGATGTGGATATATCTTCCGGATAAAAAAAGAAGTCATTTCATTATTTTTCATTCTTAGTAAAGCTAAGAAAAAATTTTTGTTTTTTAATTTCTGTTTTACTTCTTTCTTCCCCCATAAAGATATTGAATAAAATGAACTATTTTTTTTTCCATTGAAATTTAAAAAATGAACGTTTAAATATCCTTCAAAAACAAGTAAATAGATCCGAAACATATAAAATGCAGTCAATCCTGCTGTACAACAAGCTATTATTGCAAAAATGGGTGAATACAACCAACTATCATTAAGAATCTCATCCTTAGACCAAAAACAGGCAAAAGGTGGAATACCACAAAGAGAAAGCGTACCCACTAAAAAAGAAGTTTTTGTAATTGGTACATGTTTTGTTAAACCGCCCATAAGAACCATATTTTGACTTTTAGCTGGAGAATATCCGACAAGAGCTTCCATTGAATGAATAATGGATCCAGATCCTAAAAACAACAATGCTTTTGAATAAGCATGAGTAATCAAATGAAATAAAGCGGCTCGATAAGATCCCATACCGAGAGCTAACATCATATAACCCAATTGAGACATTGTGGAATAAGCCAAATTTTTCTTAATATCTTGTTGAGCAATAGCTAAGGTAGCTCCTAATACTACTGTTATTATACCTATAAAAGCTATTGTATTCATTATTGCCGGTAGAACTATGAAAAGAGGAAAAAGTCGAGCTACAAGAAAAATTCCCGCGGCTACCATAGTAGCAGCATGTATAAGGGCGGAAATTGGAGTAGGCCCTTCCATAGCATCTGGTAGCCATACATGAAGAGGAAATTGGGCGGATTTAGCGACTGAGCCACAAAATAGCAAGAGGGCAAACAAAGTAACAAAAAAAATATTCACTTCATTTTTAGAAATCAAGTTATTTATTATTTGAAACAAATCCCGAAATTCCAAACTACCCGTTATCCAATAAAGACCTAAAATTCCCAATAATAAACCAAAATCCCCGACACGATTAGTTACAAATGCTTTTTGACAAGCATTTGCTGCAATAGGACGTGTGAACCAAAAGCCTATTAATAAATAAGAACACATTCCAACCAATTCCCAAAAAACATAAATTTGTATCAAATTGGAACTTGTAACTAATCCCAACATTGAAATATTAAAAAGAGTCAGATAAGCAAAAAATCTCAAATATCCTTGATCATGAGACATATAATTATCACTATAAATAAGAACCAGAATGCCAACAGTAGTAATTAATATTGACATAATAGAAGTAAGTGAATCGATCAAGTACCCAAACTCTAAAGAAAGATCATTATTTATGGTCCAAGACCAGACATATTGATAAAAAGAACTATTATTGATTTGATGAATAGACAAATCAAGCGAAAACACCATAACTATAGTTAACAATAAAATACTAGGAAAAGCCCACATACGGCGAAGATTTTTGGTTGCTGTCGGAAAAAGTAGAAGTCCCACTCCTATTAACATAGGAACTGGAAATGGAATAAAAGGTATGATCCATGAATATTGATGTGTATATTCCATACAATAAACAAAAAAATTCTGATTCTAATGAATTTTGTTTCTTATTCGTCGGTTTTTTTTTTATCTTTTTTGTAAAGAAGGGGTTCGGTTAATAAAAAGTAAACATAGAATTAATTAAAATAGAATGATCTATTATTAATTATTCTGAATCTTTGTACAATATATATATATATATTTTCAAAAACATTACTTCGTTTTTTTAACTAATTTAGTATTTTTTATTACAATAAACAATATCGATGTTTGGAAAACTTTAGAAAAAGTATTATAATATTCAATGTTTTACTTGAAATATTAAAAAAATGCGAATTAAAATAAAATATATGGTTAATTAAAGATAAATATATTTTCATAAAAATGTCTTTCACATCGAATTCTATAACAATCAAAAACTATACTAATTACATGGCAGTTCCAAAAAAGCGCACTTCTATATCAAAAAAAAGGATTCGGAACACTTTATGGAAAAAGAAGGGATATTTTACAACATTGAAAGCTTTTTCATTAGCGCAATCTATTTTTACGGGGAATTCAAAAAGCTTTTTTTGTAACAAATACAAACGTTAGAATAATTTAAATTAACTAGATTCAACGAATATTTTTAAATACAAAAAGAAATACGAATATAAATTTAATATATAATCTAATATAGTATAGTATAATATTTCTTTAGGATATTTACATTATATATCTATATATCTATCTATATATAGATAGATATATAGATATATTTCTAATAGATTCTAAGGGAATTCTTTAAAATTCTTTTATTTCATGTTTAGTAAACAAATATTAGATTTTAATTGATTCTTTGAATCTCGACAATCGACTAAAAATTTGTTATTATGATTTCGAGTAAGCCGCTATGGTGAAATTGGTAGACACGCTGCTCTTAGGAAGCAGTGCTAGAGCATCTCGGTTCGAGTCCGAGTAGCGGCATGACATCTTATCTTCTAAAAAATAGGTCCTATAATGAACTCCATTCTTATTTCTATTCCTAGTATTTAGATTTTTTCATTATATATGGTATTTTCAAGTTTAGAACATATATTAACTCATATATCGTTTTCGGTCGTATCTATTTTAATTTCAATTCATTTGATAACCTTATTATTTGTCAATGAAATCATAGGATTATCTGATTCGTCCAAAAAAGGCATGATAATCACTTTTTTTTGTATAACAGGATTGTTAGTTACTCGTTGGTTTTTTTCAGGCCATTTACCATTTAGTGATTTATATGAATCATTAATATTTCTTTCATGGACTTTTTCCATTTTTTATATGGTTCCTTGCTTCAAAAAACCTAAAAACGACTATTTAAATACAATAATAACACCAAGTGTTATTTTTACCCAAGGCTTTGCTACTTCGGGTCTTTTAACCAAAATGCATGAATCCTTAATATTAGTACCTGCTTTACAGTCCCATTGGTTAATGATGCACGTAAGTATGATGATATTGGGTTATGCAACTCTTTTATGCGGATCATTATTATCAGTGGCTATTTTAGTCATTACATTTCAAGAACTCATACAAATTCTTGGTAAAAGCAAAAATTTCTATTTATTAAATGAATCATTTTCTTTTGCTGAAATCAAATACATGAATATGACTGATAAAAATAATGTTTTACAAAAAACTTCTTTTTTGTCTTATAGAAATTATTATAGATCTCAATTTCTTCAACAATTGGATCGTTGGGGTTACCGTACTATTAGTCTAGGTTTTATCTTTTTAACGATAGGTATTATTTCAGGAGCTGTATGGGCTAATGAGGCATGGGGATCATATTGGAATTGGGATCCAAAGGAAACTTGGGCTTTTATTACTTGGACTATATTCGCTATTTATTTACATACTAGAAAAAATAAAAAATTAGAAGATATAAATTCTTCTATAGTTGCCTCCATGGGTTTTCTTATAATTTGGGTATGTTATTTAGGGATAAATCTTTTAGGAATAGGACTACATAGTTATGGTTCATTTACACCTAATTGAATTAAAATAAGTAAAGAACTTCACAAATACAAATATAGAAAACATAATATATTATATATAAAATAACAAAGAAAACTTCGAATAAAATGATTGAGAACCCTTTGAATAGTGATTCAAGGGGTTCTCAAAACACCAAATATATTCAATTAGAATTCAAATTCATTTTTATGTAATTAATATAATACAAAAGAAATATAGGTTTTTGTATTGTGCATAGGATTTCTTTTTTATTTTAATTTTCATTTATTCGTGAAAACTATCTATAAAAAATTAGATAGAATAGCTTCAACCTTGTCAGCCGAAAATGAAAAAATAAAATCTGGATAAATGCCAATACTTATTACGGGTATAAGGATAGAAATTGAAATAAATAATTCTCGTGGCCCCGAATCAAAAAAATAAGAATTTGGTGTATTAAAAAGCTTGTATCCATAGAACATTTGACGTAAGATAGATAATAAATAAATAGGTGTTAATATCATTCCAATTGCTGTTACAAAAGTTATTAGTATTTTTGTGATTAAAAGATATTTTTGACTGGTAATTATTCCCAATAAGACTATCAATTCTGCAACAAAACCGCTCATGCCTGGCAATGCAAGAGAAGCCATCGATAAGATAGTGAAAACCGTGAATATTTTTGGCATTGGGATAGCCATTCCACCCATTTCGTCGAGATAAAGAAGACGTAGTCTATCATAACTAGTTCCCGCCAAGAAAAAAAGCGCAGCGCCAATAAATCCGTGAGATATTATTTGTAAAATAGCCCCGTTGAGACCTGTATCGCTTATCGAACCAATTCCTAAAATTAAGAAACCCATATGAGATACTGAGGAATAAGCTATTCTTTTTTTTAAATTGCGTTGACCAAGAGATGTTAAAGCTGCATAGATTATTTGAATTGAACCTAATAGCATTAACCAGGGAGAAAATATAGAATGAGCGCGAGATAATAATTCCATATTAATTCGAACCAATCCATATGCTCCCATTTTTAATAATATTCCGGCTAAAAGCATACAAGTGCTGTAATGTGCCTCTCCGTGGGTGTCTGGTAACCATGTATGTAAGGGTATAATTGGTGATTTGACAGCAAAAGCAATAAGAAACCCAATATAGAATATTATTTCCAGCGCCACGGGATATGATTGATTAGTTAATGATTCGAAATTTAATGTTGGTTCATTAGAGCTATAGAAACTCATACCCAGAATTCCGAGTAATAAAAAAACAGAACTTCCCGCAGTGTACAAAATAAACTTGGTAGCTGAATACAAACGTTTTTTTCCACCCCACATAGATAAAAGTAGATAAACGGGAATTAATTCTAATTCCCACATGATGAAAAAAAGTAAAATGTCTTGAGAAGAAAATGTTCCTATTTGACCACTATACATTGCTAACATCAGGAAATAGAATAATTTGGATTCTCGAGTAACTGGCTGAGCCGCTAACGTAGCTAACGTAGTGATAAATCCCGTTAATAAAATGGGTCCTAGAGAGAGTCCATCTATTCCGAATCTCCAGTAAAAGTCAAAAAAATTGATCCATTTATAATTTTCTGTCAATTGGATTAGTGGATCATCCAGTTCGAAATGATAACAAAATACATAGGCTGTTATAAGGAGATCAATTAAACATATACAAATAGTATACCATTTAATTACCTTATTTCCTTTATGGGGAAATAAGAAAATTAAGGAACCCCCGACTATTGGCAAAATTACAACTGTTGTTAACCAAGGAAAATAATTCGTGATAAAAATAAGATATACTTAGACTAGAAAAACCCGCGCTCAAAAAAAAAAAAGGAAATCTTTTTTTTTTGAGCGCGGGTTTTTGCCAGTAAAAAAACGTACTTGTGTGCGGTTCTTTTTGAAACGTATCAATAAGCTAGACCCATGCTTCGAGTTGTTTCATGCCATAAATAAACTCTAACACTTAAGAAATCCGTCGGACAGGCGGATTCACACCTCTTACAACCAACACAATCTTCTGTTCTTGGGGCAGAAGCAATTTGTTTAGCTTTACATCCGTCCCAAGGTATCATTTCTAATACATCCGTTGGGCAGGCTCGGACACATTGAGTACATCCTATACATGTATCATAAATCTTTACTGAATGTGACATTGGATCCTAATCCTTGAACATAAAAAATTCAACATTTTCAATCTAGTAAACTCGTAAACGAATTTATATATATATTAGATACCAGATGAATCAATGATTCATAAGAATTTTGCTAATCAAAATCTACTTCTAGATTAATTAATAAAAAGAGAATAGAACCAAGATACTTTGATTTCTTATCTTTGTTTTCGCAAACATGATTCGAATTTATATATTATATATGCTAATTTGAATTGATTAATAGTACACACTAAATATAAATTCTACTTTTTTTATTTTTTATGGGTAATATTATTTATTCAACAAATTTGATTGATTGATACGGGTTGATTTTCTATTACGATAAATTGAGGAAACAATAGCCGGTCCGATAGCTGCTTCAGCAGCTGCAATAGCTATAACAAAAATTGAAAAAATATTTCCTTTTAATTGTCGACTATCAAAAAAATCAGAAAAGGTTACGAGATTTATATTAACTGCATTCAGTATAAGTTCAAGACACATAAGGGCTCTAACCATATTCCGGCTCGTGATCAACCCATATATACCTATAGAAAATAAATAGGCACTCAAAACAAGTGCATGCTCGAATATCATTGACCAACTCCTTATCAATTTTTATTCATTTCGATATGAACAAGAAGAATTCAACGGATTTTATTGACTAATATAATAAGTCTACAACAAAATAATGTATTCGCAATAAAAAAAAGATTTTATACAGAAATATTCGTTTTCATTGACATAGAATTCAACAAAAATAAATGTGATAAAATCTAACAAAAAATTTGAATTTTGGTTTAGATTATTAGTTCTAAAAATTTCTTATTGGCGAGCCACGACAATTGCACCTATCAAAGCAACTAAAAGGATTATTGAAATTAGTTCAAATGGAAGAAAAAAATCTGTTGATAAATGAATTCCAATTTGTTGACTAGTACTTATCAAATCTTGCTCTATAATCTGATTGGGTCTTGTAGTCCAAATAATCCCGTGCCATGATGTATCTAGAATAGTAGTTATTAGTGAAACAAAGATACTTGTACAAACCATCAAAGTAATTCCATCCCCAACGGTCCAAAGACGAAAATCTTGGTAATATTCCGAACCATTCATAAACATCACCGCAAATATTATTAAAACATTTATAGCGCCCACATAAATAAGTAGTTGTGATGCAGCTACAAAATGGGAGTTTGATAAAATATAGAATAAAGATATACAAACAAGAACTAGGCCCAATGAAAAAGCAGAAAAAATTGGATTCGTAAATAATACTACTCCCAGACTTCCTAATATAAGACCCGATCCAAGAAAGACTAAAAGAAAATCATGTAGCGGTTCGGGCAAATCCATTCTATGTAAAATAAGAGATAAATAAATCGAAATTTCATGACCTTATTGATATGACCAGGAAAAAAACTTATTAAATACTAAAATTATCTCCGCATTGAATTCCACCAACTCCTAACAGAAGAGGTGTGAGTTGGTATAGGTACAGTTGTTATAGGATCAATGTCATTTCATTCTTTTCTTTATGTGAAAGAGTAATTTCAAAATAAACGAATATATATATCCGTATTTTATTATTTTTATATTTTATATAAGTATTCTATTATTTTCGTTTTTAGAAGAATTTTAGAAATAATTAATTGAATTTTATTTGAATTGTTCTAATTGTATAATCATCAATTACTGACACTGGTAAACGGCCCAAAGCAATTTGATTATAATTTAATTCGTGGCGATCATAAGTTGAAAGTTCATACTCTTCGGTCATTGATAAACAATTTGTTGGACAATACTCAATACAGTTACCACAAAATATACAGATTCCGAAATCAATACTATAATTAAGCAACTGTTTCTTTCGAATATCAGTTTCTAGTTTCCAATCAACAACGGGTAGATCGATGGGACATACACGAACACATACTTCACAAGCAATGCATTTATCAAATTCAAAATGTATTCGACCGCGGAAACGTTCTGATGATATTATTTTTTCATAAGGATATTGAATAGTTACGGGTAACCTATTTGCGTGAGATAGGGTAATCGTGAAACCTTGACCAATGTACCTTGCAGCTCGGACTGTTTGTTGACTATAATTTATGAATCCAGTTACCATAAGGAACATATCATGAATATCTCTGAATATTTTTTTTCTTTCTCTTGTTTGACACAAGTTATGAATATATAAGGTCCACTTTTTTTTTTACAGTGAAAACAGTTGAGACGAAGTTGTTAATAATAGATTGCCGAGAGAAATGGGTAAAAGAAATTTCCACCCAAGATTTAATAATTGATCTATTCTTAGCCTAGGCAAAGTCCATCTTGTTGCGATAGAAAGGAATAAGAATAAATAAGTTTTAGCTAGTGTAATAAAGATACCAATTATCGTTACAAAAACTCCATATGTTTGATTTATTTCAAAAAAGTCAGAAACGAATATGTATGGAATAGAGATATTTGAACCACCCAAGTAAAGAACTGTTACAAATAAGGAAGAAATGAATAGGTTTAAATAGGAAGCAACATAAAATAAACCAAATTTGATACCCGAGTATTCGGTTTGATAACCCGCTACTAGTTCTTCTTCCGCTTCCGGTAAATCAAAAGGTAATCTTTCACATTCTGCTAGGGAAGAGATTAGAAAAACAATGAAACCCATAGGTTGACGCCACAAATTCCATCCCCAAAAACCATATTTTGATTGTGCATCAACTATATCAACTGTACTTAAACTGTTAGATAATCCTAGTCGGTGATGACATTACTGTTACCATCTCTATTACAGAACCGTACATGAGATTTTCACCTCATACGGCTCCCTTAAAGCCTTAAAAAAATTTAAGGACCGGTCCGATTATTTATCCCTTGATATATCTCTAAGATAGATAATATTCGATTTTATCGGACGGTTCCGAATTAGACCTATTGAATTCTGTCTGTTCTAAATAAAGAAATTTTAAAATAAATACATTTAATAAAGAAAAAATAAAATACATTTTAACATTTCTTTAAATAAATAAAAAATACAAAAAGTACTTCTGAATTGATCTCATCCTTTAAAAAATTCAAATTTAAATTTGTTGAGTAATAACTTAATTCTTCCATAAAATACTCTTTTCAAATTATCAATAACTCCCTCATCTTTTTGATTACGAAAAAGAATTATACATGTTCATTTTTTAAATTATGACATGAATTCTATCTACATAAATATGGATATAAGACAAAAAAGAAAAGGGGGGTCTCTTTTTTTTTTCGTTCTTATCCTAGTCTTTTTTGTGCAAGTAAAAGAAAAGGGGACTTCCAAAAATTAAAGGATTATTTCGTTTCTGATAGTTATTTATTTAATCGATGGATGGAAGTATACTCTGGATCGGAATTATGGGGAGTACTGCCTTTTTTTTTCTACCAACGGAAAGCCCCAATTAGTATTCTTTTTCTATTATACATAAATATAAAAGTTCTTTTGGATATTTTTTTAAATATACGTTACTAATCCTTTGTGTATTTTGGTGTTTCTAATCATCCATTGATTTTTTATTAATCCCTTATTTATGTTATTTATGTTAATATATGTATGCTAATTCATACAAATGAATCATATTTAAAATTAAAAAAGGGTTGGTCTTTTACGCCCGCTTCAAGACAGGATGACTAATCAACCAACCTTGGGAAAAACAACAACTTCTACCTATAATTTAATTCATTTTTTTTTTCACTTAATTCTTATACATAGAAAATGAGACTCAATATTTTTACTGCAATTTAAAATCATCATTTTTTCTATTAACTATAAGTAATATAGTATTCTATAAATTATATTCAAAAGAAGCTGTTTTATTGCACTCATATAACTATCTGATTAAATTCTTCAATTCGAATCCGAAAAATAATAAAAAAAAGAAATTAAATAGATATATATTCCATTTATTTTCCGACTTTACTACAAAGTACTATAAAGAGAGGGGTATAGCAAATAGTATCAAAAAATTTCTGTCTCAACGAATCGCACGTAGAGATATCGATAACACACATAGAGTTAATGGTATTTCATAACTAATCGATTGAGCAGCTGCTCGTAGACCACCCAAAAAGGAATATTTATTATTTGACCCATATCCTGACATAAGAAGTCCAATGGGAGCAATACTCGAAATAGCAATCCATAAAAAAACACCAATATTCAGATCAGATAAAACAAAGTTATAGCCAAAAGGAATTACTGAATAGCTTATTATAATGGATATGACTGATATAGATGGTCCTATACTGAATAAACGAATATCTCCTCTAGATGGAATAAGATTCTCTTTGAAAAGTAATTTAGTTCCGTCTGCTAGAGCTTGAAGAACTCCAAAAGGACCTGTGTATTCAGGTCCAATACGTTGTTGTATCCCTGCGGATATTTCCCTTTCTAACCATACAATTGCTAGTACACTTATCGTAATTCCCAATATAAGAATCAAAATAGGGGCAAATACCCATAGAATTCCATATATCTCTTTAAAATATTCCAATTTGAAAAAAAAATGGATATCTTGTATTTCTGTTAAATAAATTATCATTTCAACGATCAACTTCTCCCATAATAATATCTATGCTACCTAGTATTGTCATAATATCGGCCAATTTCATTCTTTTAACTAATTGAGGAAGAATTTGCAAATTGATAAAACCTGGCGGACGAATTTTCCATCTCCAAGGAAAACCATTTTGATCCCCTATTAGAAAAATTCCCAATTCTCCCTTAGGGGCTTCAATTCTTACATAAAGTTCTTGTTTTGGCAATTCAAAAGTCGGAGACGGTTTTTTACTAATAAATCGATACTCAAACTCATTCCATTCTGGCTCTTTTTCTCTATCAAAGCAGCGAATTTCTAAATTTTCATAAGGTCCGCCGGGAATTCCTTCCAAAGCCTGTTGAATAATTTTTATGGATTCCTTCATTTCACCAATTCGAACTAAATAACGAGCTAACGAATCTCCTTCTTTTTGCCATTGAACTTCCCAATCAAATTCTTCGTAACATTCATAATTATCCACTTTACGGAGATCCCATTGTATTCCGGAAGCCCGAAGCATGGGTCCTGATAAACCCCAATTTATTACTTCCTTTATATCAACTACACCTACCCCCTCAACCCGTTCTAAAAAAATAGGATTTCGCGTAATAAGTTTTTGATATTCAACAATTCTTGTTAAAAAATAATCGCAGAAATCATAACATTTATCTACCCAACCATAAGGTAGATCAGTCGCTACCCCCCCGATACGAAAAAAATTATGCATCATTCTCATACCCGTCGCAGCTTCAAATAGATCATATATTAATTCTCTTTCTCTGAAAATATAGAAGAAGGGAGTTTGTGCACCAATATCTGCCATAAAAGGTCCTAGCCATAGTAGGTGAGAAGCTATACGACTTAACTCCAACATTATTACTCGAATATAACTGGCTCTTTTAGGTACTTGAATATTTCCCAACTGTTCTGGTCCATTTACAGTTATTGCTTCTGTGAACATAGTAGCTAAATAGTCCCAACGTGTTACATAAGGCAAATATTGTATAATTGTTCGGTTTTCCGCTATTTTTTCCATTCCTCTGTGTAAATAACCCAATATTGGTTCACAATCAATAACATCCTCACCGTCTAGAGTAACAAGAAGTCTAAGAACACCATGCATTGATGGGTGGTGAGGCCCCATATTGACTATCATGAAGTCCTTTCTTGTAGTTGAGATATTCATAGGTTTTTCCTCGATTTATTCTTTTATGAATCGCTTTAAAAAAAAGTTCATCAAAATTCAAGATCTAATAAATCGAATAATTGAGAATTACTCTTCAATTTAACGAATTTGTGACTCTCTAATATCAAACTGATTTATTAATTTTTTATACCGTATTCTATCTTTCTTTAACAAATAAGACAGCAATCTTTGTCGTTTTCCCAAAATTTTACGTAAACCTCTTTGAGATAAATAGTCTTTTCGGTGCAATTCAAAATGTGAAGTAAGTCTTCGTATTCTAGTGGTAAATTTAAATATTTGAAATTCAACCGATCCTGGGTTTTTTTCTTTTTTTTCTTGTGAAATAACAGGTATAAATGAATTTTTTACCATAAAAAATGAAAGTTTTTCCCTTCTCTTCGCTTTTTACTTTTTATAGATATTTTTATTGATCAGTAATAGTAATGACACTAATTTTGAAATTTTGATATAAATCTGAATTTACTTAATTTACTTAAGAATTCTTGATTTTTTTACAATCGAATTAATTCTTATAAATAATAAATTGAATCAATGCAATTTAAATAGATATAAAGGAGACTGTTTTTATAGATTCACCATACAAAATTGTATACTTAAAAAAACAGAATTTTGTTGATTCTTTTTTTATCTAAGGTATATATCAGTGAATTAGTATCAATGCCATACCATAATGCGTGTCTTTATTTATGTTATGTATCTATATCTATCTATATAGATAGATATAGATATATATTAATTTGTCTTCTATTTACCATATAAATATGGTAAATAGAAGACAAATTTGGATTAACGAATTTTCACTCGCGGATACATCTGTATCCTTACTATACTGAAACGGCTTCCATTATGGGTATTAAACCAATATCGATTTATACAAGCTAAATCTTCTAATCGATATTTTGGCCAAAGAAAAATTTTGAAATTCATTAGTTTTTTTTTATCTTTCTCAAAATATTTTCTTTTTTTAGTCAAAAGTGGAAAACTATTTTTTACTGTATTTTGATTATAAAATATTGTGTTTCTATACATACTATTTATATTATTTGGATTTAAACAAATTAGAATTCTCAATTCTCTACGACGTCTAGCGGATAAAATGTTTTCAGGAACAAGTAAATCATAATTATCTTTTTCTTTTTTTTCTGTTATTTTTTGATCTCTTGTAATATATTTATCAAAATTTTTCTTATTAACATGAATTTTTTCTGGGTATTTGTGATAAATTTTGCGTTTATTCTTTTGAATTAATGAAAGACCCATGGTTTGATACATAAAAAATTGTTTATTGTTTTTTCTAGACAGGCGAACTGGTTCGATAACAAATATTTCTTTTTTCATAAATTTGTTATTTTTATTTTTCCTTAAGCCTAGAAGAATTAAATTCTTCTGATTTTGAATCATCATAATATCTAGACCAAGTTCTCCTCTTTGAATAGAGGCTATTGTAATTTCTCTTAAATTTTTTAATCGAATAAGGAGACAATAAACTTTGACATTGTTAAATATTCTTTGACCTAAGAAATTATTCCAATTTAAATGTAAAATCAAAAAATTTCTTAGTAAGAAATTAAGTTCTGCCTCCATCTTGTTCTTGTCTTTCTTTTTCTTTATACCCTTACTATTCTTTTCACTATCTGATCCTACATAATCATTTTCAATATCTTTTTCTTGGTTTGAGATAGATAATTCAAGATTTCTTTCATCGGGGTATTCTGCTTTTGCCCGATTTCGAGTCTCTAACTCCAACTCAAGAGATTCTTTTTTTTTTTTTCTAGTAATGTTATTTTGATTTTCACTAACATTTTGATTTACATTAGAAGATAAAAAAAGTAATTTTATTGGTATAACCTGCGAGTTACCCCTATATGCGTTATAAAATATCACAAATTTTGAAAAGAACCAAAATTCTGGATTCGATATGGAACGATTTAGTATTTCTCTATTGATTCCCATCCAATCAAAATACTTTCTATCCAGATTTTTTTCCATATCTAGAATCACATCTTTCGATATATAATTCTTGATAAAGAGATTATCTATGATATCAAATAATTCTTTTTTATACGTGTTGTAATTACAAGAAATCACTTGGTTTTTTTTTACTTGAAATAGGGATTTATATCCATAAATATATGAGTCTTTCTTATCTGCATAATTGATAAAATTATAGGATAAAAGATCGTATCTATATTGTTTTCTAATTTTTTTTTTTAATGCGTCTACTTGTTGTTCTTTGTAAAGAATTAATCGGCTTTTTTCATATAAATCGCATTTGGTTAAATCTTTATTTTGAGCTATACGACATTCAGTTATTCTATTTCTCCATTTTTGTGGTACTAATCTGGACCATCTACTTTTAGATAAGTCATATTGATAATAATGATCCTTTAACCAATTAGTCCATTGATTTCTTACAGAATTGAGAGGATTCTTATGTTTTAATTTAGAATCCAATATTCCTTGTGCTCCAAAAAAAGAATCCTTTATTTCATTTTTCAGAAAAAAAAAATTTCCATGATATTGAAAAACAGATCTTAACTTATATATGTTTATGTTAATAATTCGGGTGTGTAATAAATTAAAAAAAACATATGCTTGTGACAAAAAGGAGATGTCACAAGAATTTTTTGAATTCGGATTTCTAGTATGAAAATATTTGTGTAAAATTGAAATAAAGCGAATTATACTTTGATTTGTTTTATAAATTCTTTCGGCATTTGCTTCATTATCATAAATGGATTTATTTAACAATTTTTTTGTTAATTCAAGAAAAAGTTGTATATTGATCCTCGGAATACAACTGATATATAGAAAGATATCTCTGTATATCCTTTTCATGAAAAATTTAAAAAAAGAATGTGATTTACGAGTTAATCGAGCATTTCTTCTTCTTTGTAATATCTGCCATTTTTTTTTTTCTAATTCTACCCTTTTCCTATCATAAGTTGTTTTGTTCGAATGAATATTTGTCTCTGAAATTACAAACCCTCTTTTTTTAATTTTTTCAATTTTTTTTATAACTGCTTTTCTTTTAGCATTAATATCCTTTATTTTTTTTTTTTTCAATGAACAATTTACTGAATTTATCGATTGAATTGAAATGGTTGTTTCAGAAATCATTGGATTATTCTTATAAATTGTTGAATCTTTTTTGCTTTCGTTCAATTCATCTATCTTTTTGAATTTCAATTTAATAAATAGAAATTTGAAAAATTGTTTTATTTTCGTTAGGCCTAGAATACTTTTGAAAATACTTTTAAGAATACTTTCAATAATACTTTTGCTAATCCTTTTTGCTTTTTCTATTAAGATAGTTAGAAACAATTTCAATTTTTCACTTAAAACTTTTAGAACTCGAAAAGTGAAAAATTGAAATTGTTTCGTTTTTTTTTTTAGTTCTTTAAAAATCGGGTCAAAAAAGGATGAAAATCTATTTTTTTGGGGAGAACCAGAAAAGGGCAAGTCGACTTCCATCCCCCAAACTGTTAGAAAACAAAAGTTCTTTTTTTTCATTAGATCCTTTTTCTTTTCATTGGATCGTAGCTTAGATTTATGCCAAGGTTTGAGACGAAAAGGAAATAATATCTTTATCTGAATACCATCTGTTAGCCATTTTTTTGGAAATTCTCTTTCGGATAATTGAACGCCATTATACGTGCATTTAATATACATTTCTCTCTTCCAATCCCTATAATCTTCCGACCATTCGGGAAATTGAAAAAATAGTATACGACCAATATTTTTAATTATTATCAATGATGGTAATAGAATATATTTTCTAAGAATGGATTGGGTTATTAATAAAACACCTCTTATTACTTGAGCAAATATAATGCTATCCCAGGCTTCTGCTATTTCTATACGTTTTCTTTCTTCATTTTCCTTTTTTTTTTCCTCCTCTTTTTTCGAACTTTCTTTTGTCCTTTCCTCTGTATAAGTCGAAATTTCAAATTCTTCTTTTTTTCGCATCCAAGTTTTTAACACAAAAAAGATTTTCATGGATTTGAAACTATCAAAAGAAAAGAATAAAGGTTTTTCAATTTTATCCAAAAAAAGGGGGGAATGCACCCGTTTTTGAAAAAATTTCCAAGTAACTGTTTTACGTCTTTGAGCACGTATAGATCCTTTGATTATGTCTCTCCGAAAATCCGATTGTTGGGAATAACGTATTAAAGCCAATTCATTTTTTTTTTTTTCAGCATTATCAGTATCTCCTGTAGGATTATAAGTATCGTACTTCTTAAAAAATTTCGATTTATTAGTCAAAATGACTACACGTTTGGCTTTTCTAGAACGAATTTGATAATTCTCTGCTTCATTTTTTCCCTCCAGTTGTTCCAATTCGTCAATAAATTTGTATGACCATCGAGGAACTTTTTTACGGATTTCGTTTATTCTAATACACTTTGTTCTATTTCCATTTACTATTGTTTTTTCGTTCAAATCAGTTCTAATTGCATCAAATAATATTTTTATTATTTGTTTTTTTTCTTCTTCATAATTAATTAGGACTTGTTCATGTTCTGGAAATAAAGAAAGTGTTTCAAAACTCAAGCTTGATATTAATTTTTTTGAAAATTTACTGATTAGATTAAAAAAAAAAAATGTAGTTCCTAAAGATTTTCTATCAAGTATATTTCTTTTTTTCTCTAATTCTGGAAAATTAGTATTATTTTTTTTATAAGTATTATTTGAAATAAGGATACTATGAATTTGATTTATCAAAATGGGATTTTTTTTGTAAGTTTTTTCATATTGGATTGAGGTTGAAAAATCATTTAGGATTTGTCCACGAAAGCGTCCGTTCAGGAAAGGATCATATATTTTAGTTAAATATTTTGTTTTAGTTTCATCATTAGATAATCGAATTCGGTTTTCTAATATATCTAGATAAATAAATTCCTTATCCATAACTTTTGCCCTATTTAGAAATTCATTGCTCAATTTGTTTCTTTTTTCTTCATTAGTATAGCTCCAATAATTAGACAATTCATCATAGGAAATTGGATCTCTTGTGAAGAGATCCAATTTGGTTTCCATCATTTTATGAAAAGTTGATAAATTAGGTGGATACGTAAAAGATATTCTTTCTTTTCCATCACTTTGACATGTATGAAAAAAAAATTCTGAAACTTCGTTTTTTACGATATTTTCAAATCGATTATTTTTTATATATCGAAATGGACGATTCCATCGTTTATAATTGAAAAGAATGTTTACGAAAGAAAATCCTAATTTATATTTATCCTCGTCCATTTTGTATAAATTTTTATCTTTTTTCGAAAAAAT